GCTAGTGTAGCTTAAGCAAAGCATAACACTGAAGATGTTAAGATGAACCCTAGAAAGTTCCACGGGCACAAAGGCCTGGTCCTGACTTTACTATCAGCTTTAGCCCAACTTATACATGCAAGTATCCGCACCCCTGTGAGAATGCCCTCAATCCCCCGCCCGGGGACGAGGAGCTGGCATCAGGCGCAACATACCCCGCCCAAGACGCCTTGCTTACGCCACACCCCCAAGGGAATTCAGCAGTAATAAACATTAAGCCATAAGTGAAAACTTGACTTAGCAAGGGCTAAGAGGGTCGGTAAAACTCGTGCCAGCCACCGCGGTTATACGAGAGACTCCAGTTGATAGCTACGGCGTAAAGAGTGGTTTGGGGCCCCACCCAAAATAAAGCCAAAGACCTCCCAAGCCGTCAAACGCACCCCGGAGGCACGAAGTCCTAACGCGAAAGCAACTTTACCTCCCCCGACGCCACGAAAGCTAAGAAACAAACTGGGATTAGATACCCCACTATGCTTAGCCCTAAACTCAGATGTGAGAACATACAAATACATCCGCCAGGGTACTACAAGCGCTAGCTTAAAACCCAAAGGACTTGACGGTGTCTCAGACCCACCTAGAGGAGCCTGTTCTAGAACCGATAATCCCCGTTAAACCTCACCATCCCTTGTCTTTTCCCGCCTATATACCGCCGTCGCAAGCTTACCCTGTGAAGGGTTTACAGTAAGCAAAATGGGCCAACCCCAGAACGTCAGGTCGAGGTGTAGCTCACGAGATGGAAAGAAATGGGCTACATTTTCTATTTCAGAATATTCACGAACGGTACCATGAAACCTAGTACCCGAAGGTGGATTTAGCAGTAAAAAACAAACAGAGCGTGTTTTTGAACCAGGCTCTGAGACGCGCACACACCGCCCGTCACTCTCCCCTTATCTTTTATACACAAGTAAATTAACCAAATCAACACTTCAGCGGGGAGGCAAGTCGTAACATGGTAAGTGTACCGGAAGGTGTACTTGGAACACCAGGACGTGGCTGAGAAAGTTAAGCACCTCCCTTACACCGAGACCACATCCATGCAAGTTGGATCGTCCTGAGCCAAACAGCTAGCCCAACCACCAAAACCAAAACTCACACCATCCATAACATTACCCAGACCCAACCAACCAACTAAACCATTCTCCTGCCTCAGTACGGGCGACGGAAAAGGCACTTACGGAGCAATAGAAAAAGTACCGCAAGGGAAAGCTGAAAGAGAGATGAAATAGCCCATCTAAGCCTAAAAAAGCAGAGACTAACCCTCGTACCTTTTGCATCATGATTTAGTTAGTCCGCCTGAGCAAAGAGAACTTTAGTTCAAAGCCCCGAAACCAAGTGAGCTACCCCGAGACAGCCTATAACAGGGCCAACCCGTCTCTGTGGCAAAAGAGTGGGAAGATCCCCGGGTAGCGGTGACAGACCTACCGAACTTGGTGATAGCTGGTTGCCTAGGAAATGGATAGAAGTTCAGCCTCGTCCCCCTCAACTCACCTAAGAATAACCACCTACGAAACTGAGAGATAGACGAGAGTTAGTCAAAGGGGGTACAGCCCCTTTGAACCAGGACACAACCTTATTTAAGGAGGTTAAGGATCATATACCACAAGACTACTGCTTCAGTGGGCCTAAAAGCAGCCACCTGTACAGAAAGCGTTAAAGCTCAGGCAGAACAAGATCTATTATTCTGATATCCCATCCCAAACCCCTCCCCATACTAGGCCATTCCATGCCAACATGGAAGCGACACTGCTAAAATGAGTAATAAGAAGAACCACCTTCTCCCGGCCCATGTGTAAGTTAGATCGGACCCGCCACTAACAATTAACGAACCCAACACCAGAGGGCACCGTGACTACAACCATTTAACAAGAAAACACCACACCAAACCTCAAATCGTTAACCCCACACTGGAGGGCCCAAGGGAAAGACTAAAAGAAAAAGAAGGAACTCGGCAAACACAAGCCTCGCCTGTTTACCAAAAACATCGCCTCCTGCCAAAATCAATGTATAGGAGGTCCTGCCTGCCCAGTGACAATCAGTTAAACGGCCGCGGTATTTTGACCGTGCTAAGGTAGCGCAATCACTTGTCTTTTAAATGAGGACCTGTATGAATGGCGAAACGAGGGCTTAACTGTCTCCTTTTTCCAGTCAATGAAATTGATCTGCCCGTGCAGAAGCGGGCATACCTATACAAGACGAGAAGACCCTTTGGAGCTTAAGATAAAAGGTCAACTAGGTCAAGAGCCCAAATAAATTTGAACTAAACAAACAGCCAACTGACCACTATCTTCGGTTGGGGCGACCACGGGGGAAAACAAAGCCCCCGCGTAGAATGGGGATCACACCCTAAAACCAAGAGGGACACCTCTAAGTCACAGAACATCTGACTAAACAGATCCGGCCAACAAGCCGATCAACGGACCAAGTTACCCTAGGGATAACAGCGCAATCCCCTCCAAGAGTTCATATCGACAAGGGGGTTTACGACCTCGATGTTGGATCAGGACATCCTAATGGTGCAGCCGCTATTAAGGGTTCGTTTGTTCAACGATTAAAGTCCTACGTGATCTGAGTTCAGACCGGAGCAATCCAGGTCAGTTTCTATCTGTAAAGCTACTTTTCCTAGTACGAAAGGACCGGAAAAATGGGGCCCATACTCTAAGCACGCCCCCCTCCAACTTGATGAAGCCAACTCAACCAAGCAAAGGATAGAGCAACCCAACACCCAAAACAAGGGACTACTAAGGTGGCAGAGCCTGGTAATTGCAAAAGGCCTAAGCCCTTTCCACCAGAGGTTCAAATCCTCTCCTTAGTTATGCTAACCCTACTAATTACCCATGTAATCAACCCACTCGCCTACATCGTACCCGTCCTGCTAGCAGTAGCATTCCTCACCCTCATCGAACGAAAAGTGCTGGGCTACATGCAACTACGAAAAGGCCCAAACGTAGTAGGACCCTACGGACTTCTCCAACCTATCGCAGACGGAGTCAAACTCTTTATTAAAGAACCCGTACGCCCCTCAACCTCCTCCCCATTCTTATTTTTAGCTGCCCCAATTATAGCACTTACCCTAGCACTTATACTCTGAGCCCCAATGCCCATCCCCTACCCCGTAACTGACCTCAATCTAGGCATCCTATTTATCCTTGCTCTTTCAAGTCTTGCCGTCTACTCAATCTTAGGCTCAGGATGAGCATCAAACTCAAAATACGCCCTCATCGGGGCCCTCCGAGCCGTTGCCCAAACAATTTCCTACGAAGTAAGCCTAGGCCTAATCCTCCTATCAATCATTATCTTTACAGGAGGCTTTACCCTACAAATATTTAACGTAACACAAGAAGCCACCTGACTCCTTCTTCCCGCCTGACCCTTAGCAGCAATATGATATATTTCAACCCTGGCAGAAACGAACCGAGCCCCCTTCGACCTCACAGAAGGAGAATCAGAACTAGTTTCAGGCTTCAATGTAGAATATGCCGGAGGACCCTTCGCCCTATTTTTCTTAGCTGAATATGCCAACATCCTCCTAATAAACACACTATCCACAATCCTATTTCTTGGCGCCTCCCACATCCCAACCCTCCCAGAACTCACATCAATTAACCTAATAACAAAAGCCGCACTACTATCCATGCTTTTCCTCTGAGTCCGGGCCTCCTACCCCCGATTCCGATATGACCAGCTCATACACCTAGTATGAAAAAACTTCCTCCCCCTTACCCTAGCCCTCATCCTATGACACACAGCCCTCCCAATCGCATTTGCAGGGCTACCCCCACAACTATAATACAACGGAGCCGTGCCTGAATGCCTAAGGACCACTTTGATAGAGTGACTCATGGGGGTTAAAGTCCCCCCAGCTCCTAGAAAGAAGGGACTCGAACCCATGCTCAAGAGATCAAAACTCCAGGTGCTTCCACTACACCACTTTCTAGTAAGGTCAGCTAAATAAGCTTTTGGGCCCATACCCCAAAAATGTTGGTTAAACTCCTTCCCTTGCTAATGAACCCCTACGTACTCACCGTCTTCCTGTCCAGCCTAGGCCTGGGGACAACCCTCACCTTCGCCAGCTCACACTGACTATTAGCATGAATGGGCCTCGAAATTAACACACTAGCTATCCTTCCCCTCATAGCACAACACCACCACCCCCGAGCAGTAGAAGCCACCACTAAATATTTTCTTACCCAAGCAACAGCAGCAGCAACAATTCTATTTGCCAGCACCACCAATGCCTGATTAACCGGAGAATGAGACATCACACACCTCTCCCACCCCCTCGCCGCCACAATAGCAATAATAGGCCTAGCCCTCAAAGTAGGCCTTGCACCTCTGCACTTCTGGCTTCCAGAAGTTCTTCAGGGCCTCGACCTAATCACTGGGCTAATCCTATCTACCTGACAAAAACTAGCACCATTCGCACTCCTCATCCAAATGGCTACCACCGCTAACCCCACACTACTCACAACACTAGGCGTTGCCTCAACCCTAATTGGGGGATGAGGCGGACTCAACCAAACCCAACTACGAAAAATCCTAGCCTACTCATCAATTGCCCACCTCGGATGAATAATTATTATCCTTCAATTCGCACCCCAACTTACCCTCCTAACCCTAGGAATCTACATTATTATAACCTCAGCAGCCTTCCTCACATTCAAAGCAACAATAACAACAAAAATCAACACCCTAGCACTCGCCTGAACAAAAGCCCCCACCCTCACAACAACTGCAGCCCTTGTCCTACTCTCACTCGGCGGCCTCCCCCCCTTAACCGGATTTATACCAAAATGACTAATCCTACAAGAACTATCAAAACAAGGACTACCCCTAATCGCCACCCTAACAGCCCTAAGCGCCCTCCTCAGCCTATACTTCTATCTCCGACTATGCTACGCCATACCCCTAACCATCTCCCCAAGCACTAACAACTCAACAACCCCCTGACGCCACCCCAACACACAAACCACCCTCCCCCTAACCATCTCCACAACCGCAGCCCTTCTCCTCCTCCCCCTCACACCTGCAATCATAGCACTAACACACTAGAGACTTAGGATAAAAACTTAGACCAGGAGCCTTCAAAGCTCCAAGCAGGAGTGAAAACCTCCTAGTCCCTGAATTTAAGACTTGCAGGACTTTATCCCACATCTTCTGAATGCAACCCAGACACTTTAATTAAGCTAAAGCCTTTCTAGATGAGAAGGCCTCGATCCTACAAACTCTTAGTTAACAGCTAAGCGCTCAAACCAGCGAGCATTCATCTACCTTTCCCCGCCGCCTCAAAAAAGGCGGGGAAAGCCCCGGCAGGGAATTATCCTGCACTTTCAGACTTGCAATCTGATGTGCCCTACACCACGGAACTATGGCAGGAAGAGGACTCAAACCTCTGTATACGGAGCTACAATCCGCCGCCTACCCCTCGGCCATCCTACCTGTGACAATCACACGCTGATTCTTCTCCACCAACCACAAAGACATTGGCACCCTCTACCTAGTATTTGGTGCATGAGCCGGAATAGTTGGAACCGCCCTCAGCCTCTTAATTCGAGCAGAGCTCAGTCAACCCGGATCCCTACTGGGCGACGATCAGATCTATAATGTTATCGTTACTGCACACGCCTTCGTAATAATTTTCTTTATAGTAATACCAATTATGATTGGGGGCTTCGGAAACTGACTAGTTCCCCTAATGATTGGCGCGCCCGACATAGCATTTCCCCGAATGAATAACATAAGTTTCTGACTTCTTCCCCCATCCTTTCTTCTCCTCCTAGCATCTTCAGGGGTTGAGGCTGGAGCCGGGACAGGTTGAACCGTCTACCCCCCACTTGCCGGAAACCTTGCACACGCCGGAGCTTCTGTAGACCTAACTATTTTTTCCCTACACCTCGCCGGGGTCTCTTCCATCCTTGGGGCCATTAACTTTATCACAACCATCATCAACATAAAACCCCCAGCCATCTCACAATATCAAACACCCCTATTCGTCTGAGCCGTCCTAATCACTGCTGTTCTCCTCCTCCTTTCCCTGCCAGTCCTGGCCGCCGGGATTACAATACTTCTTACAGATCGGAACCTAAACACCACATTCTTTGACCCCGCGGGAGGGGGAGACCCAATCCTTTACCAACACCTATTCTGGTTCTTTGGTCACCCTGAAGTTTATATTTTAATTTTACCAGGATTTGGGATGATTTCACACATTGTAGCTTACTACGCGGGCAAAAAAGAGCCTTTCGGCTATATAGGAATGGTTTGAGCTATAATAGCAATCGGGCTTCTAGGCTTTATCGTGTGAGCCCACCACATGTTCACGGTAGGAATGGACGTAGACACCCGAGCATACTTCACATCTGCAACAATAATCATTGCAATCCCAACAGGAGTAAAAGTATTTAGCTGACTAGCCACACTCCACGGAGGTGCTATTAAATGAGAGACCCCTATGCTATGGGCCCTGGGATTCATCTTCCTATTTACAGTTGGGGGTCTTACAGGAATTGTCCTAGCCAACTCCTCTCTTGACATTATACTCCACGACACGTACTACGTAGTTGCCCACTTCCACTACGTCCTATCTATGGGGGCCGTATTTGCCATCATAGGGGCCTTCGTCCACTGATTCCCCCTATTCTCCGGCTATGCACTCCACAGCACCTGAACAAAAATCCACTTCGGAATCATATTTGTGGGTGTTAACCTCACTTTCTTCCCACAACATTTCCTTGGCCTAGCCGGTATACCACGACGATACTCCGACTACCCGGACGCCTACGCCCTCTGAAACACAATCTCCTCAATCGGCTCTTTAATTTCTCTAATTGCAGTAATTATGTTCCTATTTATCCTGTGAGAAGCCTTCACCGCTAAACGAGAAGTCCTATCCGTCGAACTAACCACCACAAACGCGGAATGACTCCACGGGTGCCCCCCTCCCTACCACACATTTGAAGAACCGGCATTTGTCCAAGTCCAATCATGACGAGAAAGGAAGGAATTGAACCCCCGTAAACTAGTTTCAAGCCAGTTGCATAACCACTCTGCCACTTTCTTTCTATAAGATGCTAGTAAAACTAGCCATTACATTGCTTTGTCAAGGCAAAATTGCAGGTTAAACCCCTGCGTATCTTAAGCCCTACGGCTCAATGGCACATCCCTCACAATTAGGATTCCAAGACGCGGCCTCCCCTGTAATAGAAGAACTTCTCCACTTCCACGACCACGCACTAATGATCGTATTCCTAATCAGTACCTTAGTCTTATACATCATTGTTGCAATGGTCTCCACCAAACTAACTAACAAATATATCCTAGACTCCCAAGAAATCGAAATTGTATGAACCATTTTACCAGCAGTAATCCTTATCCTCATTGCCCTCCCCTCCCTTCGAATTCTTTACCTAATAGACGAAATTAACGACCCCCACCTGACTGTAAAAGCCATGGGACACCAATGATACTGAAGCTACGAATACACAGACTACGAAAACCTTGGTTTCGACTCCTACATGGTCCCAACCCAGGACCTGACACCCGGACAATTCCGACTCCTCGAAACAGACCATCGTATGGTTGTACCAATAGAATCACCAATCCGAGTTCTAGTCTCAGCTGAAGACGTACTCCACTCCTGAGCCGTCCCAGCCCTAGGCATGAAAATAGACGCCGTCCCAGGACGCCTTAACCAAACAGCCTTCATCGCCGCCCGCCCAGGAGTGTTTTATGGACAATGCTCTGAAATTTGCGGGGCCAACCACAGCTTTATACCAATTGTAGTCGAAGCCGTCCCCCTCAACCACTTTGAGGCCTGATCCTCCCACATACTTGAAGACGCCTCACTAGGAAGCTAAACAGGGCCAAGCGTTAGCCTTTTAAGCTAAAAATTGGTGACTCCCAACCACCTCTAGTGACATGCCCCAGCTAAACCCCGCCCCCTGATTTGCCATCCTACTGTTCTCCTGACTAGTATTTCTTACAATTATTCCACCAAAAGTCCTTAAACACACCTTCACAAATGAACCAACAACACTTAGCACTGAAAAACCTAAAACCGAGCCCTGAAACTGACCATGATACTAAGCTTCTTTGACCAATTTATGAGCCCCACGCACCTAGGCATCCCCTTAATTGCTATTGCACTTGTCTTCCCATGAGTTCTATACCCAACACCTACGAACCGCTGACTAAATAATCGACTTATGACCCTTCAAAGCTGGTTCATTAATCGCTTTACACAACAACTCCTCCTCCCCCTCAACCCAGGAGGACATAAATGAGCCCTAATTTTTACCTCCCTAATGATTTTCTTACTTTCATTAAACTTACTAGGCCTTCTCCCCTATACCTTCACCCCAACGACACAACTCTCCTTGAACATAGGACTAGCAGTCCCATTCTGACTAGCCACCGTCATTATTGGAATACGAAACCAACCCACTGCAGCCCTGGGCCACCTCCTGCCAGAAGGAACCCCTGCCCCACTAATCCCTGTTCTCATTGTCATCGAAACAATTAGCCTATTTATCCGCCCCTTGGCCCTAGGCGTCCGACTAACAGCCAACCTTACAGCCGGCCACCTGCTCATCCAACTTATTGCCACCGCGGCCTTCGTGCTCCTACCAATGATAACCACCGTGGCCATCCTAACCGCCACAGTCCTCTTTCTCCTCACCCTCCTAGAAATCGCAGTGGCTATAATCCAGGCCTACGTGTTCGTCCTCCTACTAAGCCTCTATCTACAAGAAAACGTTTAATGGCCCACCAAGCACACGCATACCACATGGTCGATCCAAGTCCCTGGCCCCTAACAGGCGCAGTAGCTGCTCTCCTAATAACATCAGGTCTCGCAATCTGATTTCACTTCCACTCAACAACCCTAATAACACTAGGGCTAATTCTCCTACTACTCACAATGTACCAATGATGACGGGACATTATCCGAGAAGGCACATTCCAAGGACACCACACACCCCCAGTCCAAAAAGGCCTACGATATGGAATAATTCTATTTATTACATCAGAAGTTTTCTTCTTCCTAGGATTTTTCTGAGCCTTTTACCACTCCAGCCTCGCCCCCACCCCAGAACTAGGGGGCTGCTGACCTCCCACAGGAATTACCACCCTAGACCCCTTTGAAGTCCCACTCCTAAACACCGCAGTCCTTCTAGCCTCCGGCGTCACAGTAACCTGGGCCCACCACAGCCTTATAGAAGGAGAGCGCAAACAGGCTATCCAAGCATTAACCCTAACAATCCTCCTAGGTTTCTACTTTACAGCCCTTCAAGCCATAGAATATTACGAAGCCCCCTTTACTATTGCCGATGGCGTATATGGCTCAACATTCTTTGTAGCCACAGGTTTCCACGGCCTACACGTTATTATTGGCTCAACCTTCCTAGCTGTTTGCCTTCTACGACAAATTCAATACCACTTTACCGCCGAGCACCACTTCGGATTTGAAGCAGCCGCCTGATACTGACACTTCGTAGACGTTGTTTGACTATTCCTGTACGTCTCCATCTACTGATGAGGTTCATAATCTTTCTAGTATTAAAGTTAGTACAAGTGACTTCCAATCATTTAGTCTTGGTTAAAATCCAAGGAAAGATAATGAATTTAATTACAACAATCCTACTAATTACAACAGCCCTTTCAATACTCCTAGCCCTAGTAGCATTCTGACTCCCACAAATAAACCCGGACGCAGAAAAACTCTCCCCCTACGAATGCGGCTTTGACCCTCTCGGATCGGCACGCCTCCCATTCTCCCTACGATTCTTCCTAGTTGCTATTCTTTTCCTATTGTTTGACCTAGAAATTGCCCTACTTCTCCCCCTCCCCTGAGGCAACCAACTACCCACGCCCACACTCACTTTCCTATGAGCCGCAGCCATTCTTATTCTACTCACCCTAGGACTAATTTATGAGTGAATTCAAGGAGGCCTCGAATGAGCAGAATAGGGATTTAGTCCAAAATAAGACCTCTGATTTCGGCTCAGAAAATTGTGGTTTAAGTCCACAACTCTCTTATGACACCCGTACACTTCAGCTTCACCTCCGCATTTGCATTAGGACTCATGGGCCTAGCTTTTCACCGAGCCCACCTCCTATCCGCCCTGCTATGCCTAGAGGGCTTAATGCTATCGCTATTTATTGCCCTAGCCCTGTGGGCCCTCCAACTGGAAGCGACCGGATTCTCCGCAGCCCCCATACTCCTCCTCGCCTTCTCAGCTTGTGAGGCCAGCGCAGGACTAGCCTTAATAGTTGCCACAGCACGAACACACGGGACAGACCGCCTCCAAAACCTCAACCTTCTACAATGCTAAAAATTCTACTACCAACGATTATGCTTTTCCCAACAATCTGACTAACCTCCCCCAAATGACTATGAACCACTACAACAGCCCAAAGCCTCTTCATCGCCCTAATCAGCCTATCCTGATTAAAATGAAATTCAGAAACAGGCTGGGCAACCTCCAATCTCTACATGGGAACAGACCCCCTCTCCACCCCCCTCCTAGTCCTCACCTGCTGGCTCCTCCCACTAATAATTCTCGCCAGCCAAAACCACATTAACCCCGAGCCCCTGAGCCGCCAACGAACCTACATTACCCTCCTGGCCTCCCTACAAACCTTTCTTATCCTAGCATTTGGAGCAACTGAAATCATTATATTTTATATTATATTTGAAGCCACCCTCATCCCAACCTTAATTATCATTACCCGATGAGGGAACCAAACCGAACGCCTCAACGCAGGAACATACTTCTTATTTTATACACTCGCGGGATCCCTCCCCCTGCTAGTCGCTCTTCTTCTCCTACAACAAAGCACAGGCACACTATCAATACTAGTTCTTCAATACACCCAAACCTTAGCCCTCCACACATGGGGTGACAAAATTTGATGGGCAGGCTGCCTAATCGCCTTTCTAGTAAAAATGCCCCTGTACGGGGTTCACCTCTGACTACCAAAAGCCCATGTAGAGGCTCCCGTAGCCGGCTCCATGGTTCTGGCCGCTATCCTTCTAAAACTAGGAGGATATGGCATGATACGAATAATAGTAATACTTGACCCCCTCACCAAAGACATAGCATACCCCTTCATTATCCTGGCCCTCTGAGGCATTATCATAACCGGCTCCATCTGTCTCCGACAGACGGACCTAAAATCCCTAATCGCCTATTCCTCCGTTAGCCACATAGGACTGGTAGCAGGAGGAATCCTAATCCAGACCCCCTGAGGATTTACAGGAGCAATTATCCTAATAATTGCCCACGGCCTAGTCTCATCCGCCCTTTTTTGTCTTGCCAACACCACATACGAGCGAACCCACAGCCGAACAATAATCCTCGCCCGCGGCCTGCAAATAATTTTTCCCCTAACAGCCACATGGTGATTTATCGCCAATCTTGCTAATCTAGCTCTACCACCTCTCCCAAATCTCATAGGAGAACTCTTTATTATTACAGCTATGTTCAACTGATCCCCCTGAACACTAGCCTTAACCGGGACAGGCACCCTAATTACCGCTGCCTACTCTCTATATCTATTTTTAATATCCCAACGAGGCCCCACCCCCACCCACATCCTAGGCCTTCAACCATTCCACACCCGAGAACACCTACTAATAGCCCTCCACCTAATCCCCGTCGTCCTCCTCATTACAAAACCAGAACTAATATGAGGATGATGCTACTGTAGATATAGTTTAAGGAAAACACTAGATTGTGGTTCTAAAAATAGGGGTTAAAGTCCCCTTATCCACCGAGAGAGGCCTTGAGGCAATAGGAACTGCTAATTCCTACCACCCGCGGCTAAAATCCGCGGCTCACTCGAGCTTCTAAAGGATAACAGCTCATCCGTTGGTCTTAGGAACCAAAAACTCTTGGTGCAAATCCAAGTAGCAGCTATGTACACTGCATCTCTAATCCTTTCCTCCTCCCTCATTCTAACCCTTGCCCTCCTACTCTACCCCCTAATCATAACCCTAATACCAACCCCCCAAAAACCAGAATGAGCCCTCACCCACGTCAAAACAGCTGTAAGCAGCGCATTCTTTGTTAGCCTTCTCCCCCTAATAATTTTCCTCGACCAGGGAACAGAAAGCATCGTTACCAACTGACACTGAATAAACACCGCAAGCTTCGACATCAACATTAGCTTCAAATTCGACCACTACTCCCTAATCTTCACCCCAATCGCCCTATTCGTCACATGATCAATCCTAGAATTTGCATCATGATACATACACTCGGACCCCTACATAAATCGCTTCTTCAAGTACCTCCTACTTTTCCTTGTGGCCATAATTACACTAGTAACAGCTAACAACATATTTCAACTGTTTATTGGCTGAGAGGGAGTCGGCATTATATCCTTCCTCCTAATTGGCTGATGATATGGACGAGCCGACGCAAACACAGCAGCCCTCCAGGCCGTCCTATACAACCGAGTAGGAGATATCGGACTAATCTTAAGCATAGCATGAATTGCAACAAACCTAAATTCATGGGAAATCCAACAAATCTTTTTCTTCTCCAAAGACTTTGATATGACCCTCCCCCTCCTGGGACTAATTCTTGCCGCCACCGGAAAATCTGCCCAATTCGGACTCCACCCCTGACTCCCCTCGGCTATAGAAGGCCCAACACCAGTCTCCGCCCTACTTCACTCAAGCACAATGGTTGTTGCAGGCATTTTCCTCCTCATCCGACTCCACCCCCTGATAGAAAATAACCAACTGGCCCTAACCACCTGCCTTTGTCTGGGAGCCCTAACCACCCTATTTACAGCCACCTGTGCCCTTACCCAAAATGATATTAAAAAAATCGTAGCCTTCTCCACATCCAGCCAACTTGGTCTTATAATAGTGACCATCGGCTTAAACCAACCCCAGCTAGCCTTCCTTCACATCTGTACCCACGCCTTCTTCAAGGCCATACTTTTCCTCTGCTCCGGATCAATCATTCACAGCCTCAACGACGAACAAGACATCCGAAAAATGGGGGGCCTACACAAACTAATGCCCTTCACCTCCTCCTGCCTAACCATTGGTAGTTTAGCATTAACCGGAACCCCCTTCTTAGCCGGATTCTTCTCAAAAGACGCAATCATTGAAGCCCTAAATACCTCCTACCTTAATGCCTGAGCCCTAGCCCTTACACTAATTGCCACAGCCTTCACTGCAGTCTACAGCTTCCGAGTAGTTTTCTTCGTAACCATGGGCACCCCCCGATTCCTCCCCTTATCCCCCATTAATGAAAACGACCCCGCAGTAATTAACCCAATCAAACGACTAGCCTGAGGCAGCATCACCGCAGGATTAATTATTACATCCAACTTTCTGCCGTCGAAAACCCCTATCATAACAATACCCCCACTACTAAAACTAGCCGCCCTAACAGTAACAATTATCGGCTTCCTCACAGCCATAGAACTAGCATCAATAACATCAAAACAACTCAAAACTACCCCCACCCTCCCCCTACACAACTTCTCAAACATATTAGGATACTTCCCCGCAACCATCCACCGACTAGTGCCCAAACTCAACCTTACCCTAGGACAATCCATCGCTACCCAACTCATGGATCAAACATGACTCGAGACAGCCGGCCCAAAAGGGCTAGCCGCCACACAAATCAAAATTGCCACAACAACAAGCAACGCCCAACGAGGAATAATCAAAACATACCTCACCATATTCCTACTAACCAGCGCCCTAGCCATCCTTTTAATCACATACTAAACCGCTCGAAGTGCGCCCCGGCTTAAACCCCGAGTCAACTCAAGCACAACAAACAGAGTTAACAGCAACACCCAACCAGACACAATCAACATTCCCCCACCAAAAGAATACATTAACGCAACCCCACTTGTGTCCCCCCGCACCACAAAAAATTCTTTACTCTCCACAGCCCCCCACGACCCCTCATACCAGCCTCCATAAAAATACCACGCAGCCACCCCCACCACCAACAAATAAACTAACACATACCCAACCACCGAGCGATCTCCCCAACTCTCAGGGAAAGGCTCAGCAGCTAAAGCCGCCGAATAAGCAAACACTACCAGCATTCCCCCTAAATAAATCAAAAACAACACCAAAGATAAGAAAGACCCCCCATGCCCCACTAACACCCCACAACCAACGCCCGCCGCCACAACCAACCCCAGAGCAGCAAAATATGGCGCAGGATTAGAAGCTACAGCCACCAAACCAACCACCAACCCCATCAAAAACAGAGAAAAAGTATAAACCATAATTCCCACCCGGATTTTAACCGAGACCAATGACTTGAAAAACCACCGTTGTTATTCAACTATGAGAACCCCTAATGGCCAGCCTACGAAAAACGCACCCACTACTAAAAATCGCTAACGACGCACTAATTGACCTCCCCGCCCCATCAAACATCTCCGCATGATGAAACTTCGGCTCTCTTCTCCTCCTCTGCCTAATTATACAAATCCTCACCGGACTCTTTCTTGCCATACACTACACCTCGGACATCTCCACAGCCTTCTCCTCCGTGGCCCATATCTGCCGAGATGTAAACTATGGTTGACTTATCCGAAACATCCACGCCAACGGGGCCTCATTCTTCTTCATCTGCATCTACCTCCACATCGGCCGAGGTCTATACTACGGCTCCTACCTCTATAAAGAAACATGAAACATCGGAGTGATCCTTCTTCTACTCGTTATAATAACCGCATTCGTAGGATATGTCCTTCCATGAGGACAAATATCATTCTGAGGCGCAACTGTAATCACAAATCTCCTCTCTGCAGTCCCATATGTAGGAGATGCCCTAGTACAATGAATCTGAGGCGGATTCTCCGTAGACAACGCAACCCTAACCCGATTCTTCGCCTTCCACTTCCTTCTCCCTTTCGCAATTGTTGCAGCCACCGCCCTTCACGCCCTCTTCCTCCACGAAACAGGCTCCAATAACCCCACAGGACTAAACTCAGATGCTGACAAAATCTCATTCCACCCCTACTTCTCATACAAAGACCTTCTAGGCTTCGCAATTCTCCTCGTAGCTCTCACATCCCTAGCCCTATTCTCCCCCAACCTTCTAGGAGACCCAGAAAACTTCACCCCAGCCAACCCCCTAGTAACACCCCCACACATCAAGCCAGAATGATATTTCCTATTTGCTTACGCCATCCTCCGATCAATTCCCAACAAACTAGGAGGTGTCCTCGCCCTCCTATTCTCCATCCTAATCCTCATACTTGTCCCACTTCTACATACCTCTAAACAACAAGGACTTACATTCCGCCCAATCGCACAATTCCTGTTCTGAACCCTAGTTGCAGACGTAATAATCCTTACCTGAATTGGAGGCATGCCTGTAGAACACCCCTTTATTATCATCGGCCAAATCGCCTCAGTCCTATACTTCGCACTATTCCTAATCTTCAACCCCCTAACCGGACTGCTAGAAAACAAATCACTTAACTGATCCTGCACTAGTAGCTTAGTCACAAAGCATCGGTCTTGTAATCCGAAGACCGGAGGTTAAATCCCTCCCTAGCGCTACCAGAAAAGAGAGATTTTAACTCCCACCACTAACTCCCAAAGCTAGTATTCTAAACTAAACTATTTTCTGCTACCCCGCCGCCCCATTTCACACGATACCCCGCATAAATGCAACACATGATGGCTTAGCCACATGACATGCAAATGCGTATATGGTCTAGTACATATTATGCATGATTTTACATTAATGGGTTAAAACATTACATTAATAAGGACCTAAACAATATTAAGTACACACAGCAGGGACATAACACTTAAAAAACACATAAACCATTTAATTTACTCTCACAAGATTTAGTCACGAAGTACTGATAGCTTGAATATTCCCCATAACTCCTTCACAAAATTTTCCATGCAACGCTCCAACTGAAATTGAATCTCACATATCTATGTAGTAAGAGACCACCAACCGGTTATAACTTAATGCATATTATCCTTGATAGGTCAGGGACAAATATCGTGGGGGTAGCACAGAATGAACTATTACTGGCATCTGGTTCCTATTTCAGGGCCATACTTGGTAAACCTTCCCCAAAAGTGAACTATATCTGGCATCTGATTAATGGTGTTGTATCGATTGTCCATGACCCACCATGCCAAGGCGTTCTTTTATATGCATAGGGTTTCCTTTTTTTTAGGTCACCTTCATTTGACATTTGGTCACTTTCGGAGAAATAACTGACAAGGTGGAACATTTCCTTGATAACGGAGGACTCATGATGTAAGACTTTAAAGACATTCCATAGAATAACCACATACGTCTTTATCAGGTGCATAAGCTATTGGTCCTATCCTCATTCCTATCTAAGGTGTCCCCCCTGCTCGTTCACACTCGGATTTTGCGCGACAAACCCCCCTACCCCCCTACGCCGGACAAGTTCATATATAATCCTGTCAAACCCCAAAACCAGGAATGACTCGGCCTGCGTAATCAACGAGTGGTTTTTTGTGTTGATATATACATTATGTAACATAACATTAAACATTACGATGCACATCCAAACATTAATCATGTCCGGGTCCCGGCACCCTAAAACCGCCTCCACAATCGAGCCCTTCATGTGTTTTCGCCATGTCTCTTTGTATTTGAATTACATATTATATAGTTATA